TACTCATTCAATTGGAAGAATTGAACCAATCAAAAAAATTATGCTTCTCGACTCCATAATCCAATTTTTTTATTACAATTCTGATTGCCTTTTGGATAGAAATCGTGAGAATGTATATTCTTTCCTCAAATGTCCTATTGAGGGTTAAAGGATTAAATCTTTTTAAGAAATAAAGTTTTTGATCGGAATATGAAATATGAAAAAAATGGAAAGACCCCTTAACTATTGAAGTTGTTAATAGAACGAATCACACTTTTACCACTAAACTATACCCGCTATATATTCATTATTGGATATGAATGTACCATTTGTCCAACAAAGTAATCAGACGCAGTCAAGATAGCATCAGAATCATGAAAATTTCAGCATTAACACGTATTTTGTTCCACTGCGGCGCGGAATTGAAAACTTGAAAAAAAAATAGGTGAATAGCAAAAAGTTTAGTCAAATTTAAATAGTGTACTAAATTTTTTTTTGAAACCTCCCTTCACTTGAACCGCCAGATTTTCTGAATTCGGGTAAATTGGGCCTCAAACTTTCAAGCTTGTACTTTGCTTTGAACAAGTAAATAATTTATAGTCTCATTTTATAAATATGTGTTTTCTATTTGTTCTCTTATAAGATATTTAAGATATTATAATATTATAAGATATATTATCTATTTTTTATATATTTTTTTTCTTTCTTAATACTTCTTTCTTATTAAGACTTCTTAAGTCTTAAGTGAATTATTAAGATGAATATAATACTGAACTTCAACTTTCATTTATAATGAAATTTGTTTTTCATTAATGAATTTCCAAATTTTATACTTTTTATACTTAAGAATAATAAAATAAAGACGACGATTAGTACTATATTACTAGATACTATAATACTATTATAGTAGAATATAGTAGACCACTTTTACTATAAAAGACTAAATATTAGAATTTATACTCATTTATACTCTAATTTACTAGAATTACTATATAAGGTACTATAATATATTAGAGTATATAATATATTAATACTAATATACTAAGAACTAAGAATAGATATATAATCTCTAATAATTAATATTTTAAATATAGAATATTCTATATCAATCATTAATCTAGATCTAGATAATTTTTTAAAGAATTTTTAAGATAATCTATCTATTAGAATCTTATATAATTTCTAATAATTAGGAATGGGAATAAAAATTACTCTTCTTGTTTCAATAACAATTTTTATTCGTCGGAACAAAAGAAGTACTGGCCCGGCCAGTACTTCTACTTAACCAGGCCGGGGAAATGAACCTTTTGTACAAAAAAAAAGAAGTAAGGTATTCTTTCTATTGGAAAAATCTGTTTCGAATCATTGAAGGAAAATAAAAATTGTTCTCAATCTTGACTTCACGTGTTAAAGATAAATTTCCAATTTTGAATGGGGAGAGATGGCTGAGTGGACTAAAGCGTCGGATTGCTAATCCGTTGTACGAATTATTTGTACCGAGGGTTCGAATCCCTCTCTCTCCGACCCCCTGATCACTTGAGATTTTAGAATTGAAATAAATTTCGATTATTTTATTTTATTAATCTTTTATCTTTATCTAGCATCTATTCCATTTCTTTTTACATTTACCTATGAAAAAATTAAGGAAAAAGTAAAAACAAATCTCATATCTTTTTTTATTCTTCACGCCCGGGATTACGCCCCGGATCATTAGATAAGAATCCGAAGATGAAGAGAGAAACAAAGAATATTACTACTGTGTAAACGAATAGTTTAAGAGTAAGCATTACAAATCTCCAAGATAAGATAAGATCATTTTTTTTAAGGAAATAGATCACCTATTTTACGACACACACTAGACACTATTTTGATATGACGCTCTAAAGATGAAAAAAAGATGAAAAAAAAAGGAAGTTTTTTTGAAATTTCTTTTAACGAATTTCTTTCTAATGTAATAAGATTCGTATTTTTTCGTTACCAAAAATTTCTTGTCATATCCATATCTATATCTATAATTAGGTATTGTATGGGATTTTATAAAGGAAAGGTCAGAACAAAAGAAGAAATAAGCTGATTAGCTGATTAAAGATAAAGATCATCACCCCCCTTCCCTTATTCAAATTAAATTTCAATATAAAATATAAAATACCAGAATTTCACTTTTTGAACCGAGGTTCCTAATGTCCAGACTTATCTGAATTTTATTTATGATCTTATTGATTTTCAGAATAAAAATCTCATCTTTTTTTTTATCGAAGAAATTATGAATTGAATAGAGATTTCATTTTTATCGAAAACTTACAGCAGCTTGCCAAACAAAGGCTAAGAGAAAAAAGAGTACAGGGATAACCGGCATAACGTCTACGATTGGATTGAAAAAGGCATAAGCCTCGGGCAATTTGGTGAAGAAAAAACTACTCGAATAAAGGGTATAATTAAGACAGATACAGATTAAACTAAAGATATTAAACATAACAAATATTCTTTTCTTGTTCTTAAAAATTCAAATTAAATTGAAATGATAAGAAATTATCAGATTGGATTGAGTTGTTTTTCTGAGGAAAATTTTCAAATAAAAAGGCAGATGCAGATAAAAGAAATAAATTCTTATTTTTCTTTGACTTCTCCCCAATCAAGAATCCTTCCTTACATTTTCCAATCAAATAAGAATACAAGGAATTCTATTTTCATACAATATCTTAATTGAATTCTAAGTAATGATCAATTAATCTTTTTGATTCTATATCTATTGTGTTGAATCCTAGCGACAACATGTCCTATATTTCTTTTGGTTGGTTATTGACGAATAACCAATATTTATCTTATTTTTTCTTAGACCAAATCAAAATGGGGCGTGGCCAAGCGGTAAGGCAACGGGTTTTGGTCCCGTTACTCGGAGGTTCGAATCCTTCCGTCCCAGATCGTTTGCATTAGAAACGAAAGATTCTTCTCTATTGAAATTGAAAATTTAATTCAACAATTTTCTGTTTCATGTTGGATACAATGTTATCCAATCTGAATTCTAAGAATCATATCTTTTTTTTTTACTTTTTTACTAAAGTATTTTATTCTTAAATATAAATATTCGTGATTACTTTTGTTAACGATTATTTGTTTTATATGATGGAGATGGATGCGAAAAGATAAGAATCCGAGGATTCTTATTTTCTCTTTAATCTTACCTTACACGAGACTTTTTCTACTCCATAATAATGAAAACAAAGAAACTTTATTCTCAAACTATCTCTCTGTTTTCAATGAAATGAAAATAAGATTCAATTGGAGATGGTAAATAATAAGTAAATCATAATATTAGAAAAATCATATTTCATAAAGAAAAAATGAGAAAATATTCATAAAAATATTCATAATTAATATATTCATATTAGAATATATTCATACATAAATACATAATTATTACATATATTATATTACATAAGAGTATAAAATAGAAAGAAAATAAAATAGAATTCTAATATATATTCTAATATACTAATACTAATATACTAATATATATTGTATTGTATATATTGTTGTATATATTGTAATTGTATATTTTTGTATATTTTTCTTAATAATATTATATAATATTATTATTTCAGATTATCTTATTATTCTAATAATGAAATATTTAGTGAAACATTTAGTTAAATTTAGTTAAAGTGGCTAAAAACTTTTATCCATTCATGGGTATTTTTTTTCATGTGATATTATTCATATAAGAAAATTATGGGGTATTTTTAAGTGAAATCCTTTCCGGATAACACTTATCTATAAGTGTAGATTATTATGTATCGATTGGTTCAGCTAATGACTATTCATGATTCCATATTGAATCAATTGCATACGGTTCCAAATTAAAATAAAATGAGAGGGATGTTATGGTAAAACTTCGTTTGAAACGATGTGGTAGAAAGCAACGTGCGACTTGAAGGACATGATTGGCTGTGGATTCTTACATCCACCATCTTCTCATTCTATACGAATGAAGATGCTCTTGTCTCGACATAATTTGTTCTGCTAGGAACCTAATTTAATTTGTCTTGGGTTGCTAAATAACTAAATAAAGATACTAATGGTATATAAAGGTATAGCATATAATGGAGCTCGAGCAAAAATGATTGATTCCATTTATCGGGGGAATAATCTAGGGTTAGTGACAATCAATAAGTTAGACCAACTTTGTAAATATATCATCAATATCTAAATATAGATAAATGGAGAGGTTCAAAAATGAACAAGTTTGAAATGAAAAAATCAAATTTGTCGAAATTTTCAAACTGTTTCAATCAAGAGTGTATCACAAAGGAATCAATCTTTCGTATTATTTTTTCCTTTTCTTTCCATAGAAAGAACAAAAAACAAAAGGTATGTTGCTGCCTTTTTGAAAAGGAGTAAGGATCACTGAAGTAATGTCTAAACCCAATGATTTAACAAAGCGCAAAGCAAAGACAACAAATTCCGGAACAAGGAAACACTATTTTCACTTGTCTCAACAATCGGATCAGAATGAGTAAAAAAAAATCTATCCGAAAGAAGACAAAAAAAGAGGTTAGAGACAGCTCAAGAAATTATAAGGATTTCCTTTCGAACTCTTTCAAAACTACCCAACTTGAGTTAGGAGTACAAATGAAATTTCTTTTTCTGTAAAGAAGGAAAAAAAGGCTCAAATTACAGTCTAATTCTTTATGGATCCATTTCTCTTTCTATCTATCTACTATTATCTATATAGATAGAAAGAGAAATTCTAGAAATTAGAATCATTTTTTCTTGAGCCGTATGAGGAGAAAACCTCCTATACGTTTCTAGGGGGGCATCTTTTATCTACATCTATCCCAATGAGCCATCTATCGAATCGTTGCAATTGATGTTCGATCCCAAAGAGAAGGAAGAGATCTTCAAAAAGTGGGTTTTTATGATCCGATAAAGAATCAAACTTATTCAAATGTTCCTGCTATTTTATATTTCCTTGAAAAAGGTGCTCAACCCACAGGAACTGTTTATGATATTTTAAGGAAGGCAGAATTCTTTAAAGAATTTCGAGTTTCTTTTGATAAAAAAAGAAAGGAAAAACACGAATCATGAATAAAAAAAGGATAGGGTAACTAGTACCTATCTTTGTGTAAATCTTTATTCAAAGTTTTTTCTTTTCTTGTTCTATTCATACTTATTTTATTCTTCTTTTTCTTTCTTCTTTTTGTGGAACCCCCCAAACAAGGGGGGTAATCTTTCTTCTTGTATTTGTATTGTACCTTTCTTTTTTTGATTAAATAAAGCCGCTATTTTTTCTATCTTTACCTTTTCCTTATTCTTTTTCCGCTCAAAGTTTTATTCTTTATATTATGCTAATCCAACACAAATTTCTATAGAATTTCTTGAAATTTGTTTGATAAAAAGTCCATTCATATTCACAATTCATATTGACAATGGCGTATCAAACAAATATAATTTGATCGTATATAAATAGATCTTTTTATCCCCATTCCCTATCGGCTCTTTCCTTCACTTTAGTAAAATGAATGAGTTTGCTGGATTTTTTATTTCGATCATATCTACACTTCATATTGATCCGGGTTGCTAACTCAACGGTAGAGTACTCGGCTTTTAATTGCGACTATGATCTTTTACACATTTGGATGAAGGAATTCGTCTAGACTATTGGTAGAGTTTATAAGACTGCGACTGATCCTGAAAGGTAATGAATGGAAAAAAAAGCATGTCGTAAAAAGAATAGAAAAATATAAAAAAGAATAAGAAAATCATAGAAAAATAAGATTTCTAGTACTCATAATAGAAATAGAACGAGAGTTTTTCTTTTGATAACAATTGGTAAAGTATTTTGGGTCTAGTGAATAAATGGATAGAGCCTTATGGCTCCAATTCGAGTAAGACAAAAAAGCAACGAGCTTCCCTTCTTAATTTGAATGATTACCCGATCAAATTACTAATTATGCGTTAAAAATAGATTAGTGCCTGATGTGGGAAAAGGTTCTCTTATGAATTGTGAATGGACCATTGATTCTTTTTTTTATTAATCCTAATTATTCTTTATTGTGGATTGAAGACGGATGTGTAGAAGGAATAGTATAGTGATAAAAAAGGGATTTTTTTCCAAAGTCAAAAGAGTGATTGGGTTGCAAAAATAAAAGATTTTTACCCCTTTTTCTTATTGTTATTTTATTTATTTCTTTTATTTTTCTTCTACTTATATTAACAAGTAAAAGAAAACAAAATTGGATAGAAAGGGAAAGGAAAAAGATCTGTAGATTGGGCTCTCTGTCTCCGGGGTATATATTCTTTATTTGTTCTTACTTTTATATAATCTTTTACTTCATTAGATTATCATTATGTTTTTTACATGTATAAAAATATATATTATTGAAAGTAAAAGTATAGACAGTGCATAGTATATAATAATACTAGAATACTAGACTATATTATTAGAATTATATAGTCTAATTATTTTCTATTATAGTTTATTCTAGTTATACTATTTTAGTATAAGAGAAACAATATAACATAGTATAAGAGAAACAATATAACAATATACTACATACAACATATGTATACGCCGTTCTGACCATATTGCACTATGTATCATTTCATAACACAAGAAGTGTCTCCCTTTTTTGGTTACAGTAGAAATGTATTTAAATGGCAGAATTACAAGGATATTTAGATTGAAAAAAGATAGATTTCGGCAACAAAACTTCCTATATCCACTACTCCTTCAGGAGTATATTTACTCACTTGCTCATTATCATAGCTTCAATAGTTTTATTTTTTACGAACCTGTGGAAATTATCGGTTATGACAATAAATCTAGTTTAGTACTTGTGAAACGTTTAATTACTCGAATGTATCAACAGAAATCTTTGATTTCTTCGGTGAATGATTCTGAAAATGGATTTTGGGGGGGGCACAAGAATTCTTTTTCTTCTCATTTTTCTTCTCAAAAGGTATCAGAAGGTTTTGGAGTCATTCTGGAAATTCCATTCTCGTCGCGATTAGTATCTTCCCTTGAAGAAAAAAGAATACCAAAATCTCAGAATTTACGATCTATTCATTCAATATTTCCCTTTTTAGAGGATAAATTATCACATTTAAATTATGTGTCAGATCTACTAATACCTCATCCCATTCATCTGGAAATCTTGGTTCAAATCCTTCAATGCTGGATCAAAGATGTTCCTTCTTTGCATTTATTGCGATTGTTTTTCCACAAATATCATAATTTGAATAGTATCATTATTTCAAAGAAATCCATTTACGTCTTTTCAAAAAGAAAGAAAAGATTCTTTTGGTTCCTACATAATTCTTATGTATATGAATGCGAATATCTATTCCTGTTTCTTCGTAAACAGTCTTCTTATTTACGATCAATATCTTCTGGAGTTTTTCTTGAGCGAACACATTTCTATGGAAAAATAGAATATCTTATAGTCGTATGTTGTAATTTTTTTCAGAGGATCCTATGGTTCCTCAAAGATACTTTCATACATTATGTTCGATATCAAGGAA